ATCTTTTTACTCTTTTTAGAATTTTGAGAATACGATTGAAGTGCGTAATAAGGCTTATATTTATTAAACATATACAAATCTAATTCTGGTTATAGCTATCTATCTATATATATGTCTATCACTTTCTTTTATTGCAGTAATATTCGTTCGGAACAGCACATGTCGTGTTCCATTTTTCTTTCTATTTCATCTATTTACTGAAAAATTGTCAAAAAACATAAAATGGAAGCGCGAAAATTTCTTGAAAATTCCCTATAATATAGGTATTATATACAGATAAGATATTCGATTAGATAATATCTGTGTAACAATTCAAATTTTTGTTTTAGGGTTTACATATACTGACAGTTGCTGTTATAATTGAAATGGATAAGGATCTTTTTTTTCAATAAAAAAAAAACAATCTGGATTAGTTATGTATCAATTTGGATTTTCTTATCTCATTAAGAAAAAACCATTTTAGATTCAAATTCAAGAATCATTCAAAAATTCATAATTAAAGGTTCCAATTTATCCTAAAATTTTTGCTTTTGTGAATGAAGGTACACGTTTGTTTTTTCAATAGAAAAGGGGGAAGGGGGTATTCTCATATATTTCTTTGTATTGTTTTGTTTTGGCGGCATGGCCGAGCGGTAAGGCGGGGGACTGCAAATCCTTTTTCCCCGGTTCAAATCCGGGTGTCGCCTGATCGACAAGAGAATTGAAGTAGTTTATTCTGTTTTGTTGATAGAGAATTTGAAAATGTTTTCAGCATAAGCAAGCGAAGGAAAAAAACTCTTGAGACTTGTTTGATTCTAAATTCTAAGCATCGAGAGGTTTATTCTCTAAAATGCTGTAAATCTTTTCATCTCGGATTCAAAGAAATATTCTAGTAGTGAAAAGGAATGGATCAATCTTGAAATGATCGTTCTTTCATTCCATTACTACTGTAGTATCCGTCTACTGACCTGGTCTTTAATTAGGTGGGATATAGTTCGAACAGGGAATAAGATTCCCTTTTAGTTGGGAAAGGGACGGAAGAAACCTTGTATACAGACTCATGGAAAGTATATGAGTTCTTCCGATTCTTAGTCAATATTAGTTAAATTAGTTAGATTGAATATTAGTTCGATTGAATAACTAATTGGCTTTATTTCTTTCTTTTTTTATTATTAATTTCTTAATATTTATAATATTCTTTTAGAATTTGATAATATTCTTTTATAATATTATTTGATATTATTATTGAATAAGAATATATTATTGAATATAATATATTTTTGAATATATTATTCTAATAAAATAAGAAATGATTGATATTCTATTTCTATTAGAATAAAAAAAAAAAGAATAACAAATCAATTCTTTCTTTTCGGTAACCCCTAGTCAAATAATTTGATAGGCTGTCTTCCGATTGTTTTAGAGAACTAATCGGTAGATGGTAAGGATTCAATCAAATGGAAATACGAGATGGAAATATGAGTATGAGTATGCAAAATAATCTGTCTTAATTCTATATTCTTCTTTTTCATTTTTACTTAATGAAATCACTTAATGAAATAGAGGAAAAAAGAAAACATAGGTCTTATTATTCCTACCTGTTAGTAACATTAATTCGGTTAAAACTTCCAAAGATGTCTCCGGTCCGGATATTTTGTTTATGCTTAATGTTTTCCGATTCTACTAGAAATCAGATAAGAACTTGTGAGATGTTCTAATTGGATTTATTGAATTGTTTTGTCAATGGTGTTAGCTCAAAATATCCTTTTGACTCTGTACCAGCTATTCCAATATTATTATAGTATTATTAGTGAATAATACAAAAAAAAGAAAAGAATACAAGAAAAATGAGTGAACAATAATGAAAGAATTCTTTCATATTGATAGAGATAGGAGACAAAATTGACATGGATATAGTCAGTCTTGCTTGGGCTGCTTTAATGGTAGTTTTTACATTTTCCCTTTCCCTCGTAGTATGGGGAAGAAGTGGACTCTAAAGATACTACTAATTGAGTTAAGGGATCAAACAGTATCAATTGTCTTATAGCTGGGTTTTGAAAATTTTTTAACTATTGAATTGAAATACTTAATTAATACTAATTAATTGAATTCAAATAGATTAGTATTTCATAATTCTTTTGTATTCTACTTTTGTATTCTAGTGGTGTAATGTATTCTATGGATAATATAGAAATATATGGATAATATATAAATAAAAAGTACTCTTTCAATCAAACAAATATTTGAATTTCCCCCCCCCCACTCCCATTCTATTTTTTTTTGTCCCCTCCTTTTCTTTTTTCAAAGAGAAAATGGTTCTTTTATTATTTGTATTTTAGGTTCGAAATTCTATTTATGCTTTATTGAACTTATTTCATATTTATGATTCTTTAATAGGATACCGGTATTGGTATTGAAAAGATTCAGAAATTGATAAATTCGAATTGGACGAATAAGAGTTGCTTCTTGATTATTTCAGATTGATTGGAACCAATATCAATAAAAAAAAATAGATAAAACA